GCCACCGGTGATCCTTATTATAGATTCCGTAAGTAACTCAGTGAGTGCTTTCTAAGAAGGGCTTGGCTTGGAAAAAGAAAATGAAATACGAACAACCGCGCTGGTCGTAATAGATCGACTTTCATGCTAGTTCTTGCTCCAGCATGAAAGTTCCATTTCAGGGAAGGACGACGTACCATGATACTTTCAGTTTTGTCGAGCCCAGCTTTGGTCTCTGGTTTGATGGTTGCACGTGCTAAAAATCCGGTACATTCCGTTTTGTTTCCCATTCCAGTCTTTCGCGACACTTCAGGTTTACTTATTTTGTTAGGTCTCGACTTCTTCGCTATGATCTTCCCAGTAGTTCATATAGGCGCTATAGCCGTTTCATTCCTTTTCGTTGTTATGATGTTCCATATTCAAATAGCGGAGATTCACGAAGAAGTATTGCGCTATTTACCAGTGAGTGGTATTATTGGACTGATCTTTTGGTGGGAAATGTTCTTCATTTTAGATAATGAAACCATTCCATTACTACCAACCCAAAGAAATACGACCTCTCTGAGATATACGGTTTATGCCGGAAAGGTACGAAGTTGGACTAATTTGGAAACATTGGGCAATTTACTTTATACCTACTATTTCGTCTGGTTTTTGGTTCCTAGTCTTATTTTATTAGTAGCCATGATTGGGGCTATAGTACTGACTATGCATAGGACTACTAAGGTGAAAAGACAGGATGTATTCCGACGAAATGCTATTGATTTTAGGAGGACTATAATGAGGAGGACGACAGACCCACTCACGATCTACTAAAGGGCAAGTAGCTTGATTGGTTCGAATCCAATTCGTGAGATGGCAGTGATCTTTAGCTGGTCATGACCATAATGTGCTGTTTTTTATGCTGGAGTCATAGCTTATCTAAATTCTTATTCCCACCTCTACAAGGTCTTCTAAGAAAATGAAGATAAGACGATAGTAAGGAAGGGGAAGTGAACGGTTGGTTCGAAGAGGGAAGAGATGCGCTAGCTACTTGCTTTGTTAGAAAGCTAAGCGACTAGTTTACTGTTGAGAGGTAGCGAAGAGGACAGATAGGCAGGGGTTAGCGCTAGCTAGTGTTAGAGAGCTTGCTGGATGAGAGCAGACTAGACTGAGTTCCACTTCCATACTCCAGTTTACAGTACAGAGGGCTAATGGCTGGCTTCTTTGTCTAGTCCCACCTCTTCACCCTAAGCTCTTCTCTTAGTTCCATCCATACACAAGCATCCCCTTTCTCTCTAACAACAGCAAGTAGTAAACTACCTGTCCTCTAACAAGCAAGAAAGCCAACTACCTTATCTCATTAGCGAAGCTAGAGTACATGAGTAGACTGCTTTCTTAGTTAGAAAATGGAATTTATAAACAAACTTTCTGTGGGCTTTGCTCTTCAAGTTATCGGGGATAAAAACCTCGGCTTGCCCGTTCCCCTGTGGTGCGGGTACCTCGGAGTTGAGGCCTGCTGCAAAATCCCATGCTCCTTGCAGAATGCCGAGACCTTCCTTTGAATTGCTTACCGTTGTCAGTGATGACCGCGTACGGGATCCCAAATCGGCATATGAGGTGCTCCCACATGAATTTGACCACCTCCTGTTGCTTTGGGAAGAGGTCCCACTATGTCCATCCCCCACATAGCAAATGGCCACGGGCTCGAAATCGGATGGAGTTCTTCCGCCGGTGAGTGTATCATCTTCGAGTGTCGCTGGCACTTATCACATTTGCGGACATACCTTCTGGCATCTGCCTGCATATATGGCTAAAAGTACCCTTGAGATATAGCTTTATGCGCCTTCCTCCCGAGTGATCCCCGCATTCCCCTTCGTGTATTTATGCCATAACCAACTCGGCTTGGTCTGGGTGAAGTTGAGGTGAGGTCCTCCGAAGGACATTCGATACTGTTCTCCTTCTAGTTGTATGTACTTGCCCGCCTTCTGCCTTATCTTTGCTGCTTCTCTCCTACCGTCTGGCAGTTCCCTGTCTCTCAGATAGCGAATATAGGGGTCCATCCAGCTAGGTCCGAGGTCCTGTGTCACTGGGAATGCCTCGGCATGAGGTCGGTTTGCTATGCTTGGCTCGGGTTGGAACTCGATCGGGATTGTTCGGGCTTCGGATTCCCCCAGCATTGAAGCAATATAAGCGAGTGAGTCGGCATGCCTATTCTCTGCTCGGGGGAGAGTCGGTAGAGACCCGCCGTTCTCCTCATAGTATAGTTCCGTTCCGTCAGGGCCAACTCCTCCTGGATCAGGGCCAAGTACCGCGCCATCCGTTCATCCCGCGCCTGGAAATCTCCATTATTCTGATTTACCATTAGCTGTGAATCACTGAAAACAAAAATCTCGTATAGTTTCAATTCCCGTGCCGCCCGAAGGCCGTTGAGCACTGCCTCATACTCAGCCTCATTATTTGAGGCACTAAACCCTAACTTCACTGCCTTCTCCAATCGATCATTTGTCGGAGTCACCAATACGACTCCTACTCCGGACCAATTTACGTTCGCCGACCCATCGACGAAGAGTCTCCAGCCTGACTCGGGACTCCATGGGTTGGGATCACCATCACATGGGAGGGTATCTTTCTCGTCTGGCTCGGCATCCCAGGTCGGGTCGTCAACTGAGCGAGAAAATCCGCTACTACCTGTCCTTTCCCGGCAGTTCTTGGCTCGAAGGCGATGTCAAATTCCCCTAACTGCACGGCCCTTTTTGCTATTCTCCGCGACTTTTCAGACCGCTGCAATACCTCCAGGAGGGGGTATTCGGTGAAGACCCTGATCCGATGTGCCTGAAAATGCGGCTTCACACTCGGCGGTCCACTCGAAATCATTCTTTTTACGGAGCAGCTCGAATAAAGGTCGGCATCGCTCGGAGGATCTAGAGATGAACCTATTGAGTGCCGCAATCCGCCCCGCTAGTTTCTGAACCTGCTTCACACTGCTGGGTGAAGGCATCTCTGATAGAGCTCGGATCTGCTCAGGATTGGCCTCAATTCCTCTCAGGGTTAACCCCCCAGGAATTTCCGATAGCCCTCATGCACATTTCTCCCGGTTCAAGCGCATCTTAGACTCTCTGAGCCGAGCAAAGGTCGCCCCCAAATAATCCAAATGCTGCTCTCGCTTGCGGCTTTTTACTAACATGTCGTCGATATATACCTTCCATTGTCGTGCCGATCATGTCGTGAAACATCTTGTTCACCAGCCCCCTATCTAGTAAGTATGTGGCACCTGCATTCTTGAGCCCGAAGGGCATTACTCTATAACAGAATAGCCCTTGCTCGGTGATAAACGTGGTCCCACCCAATACACCCTGCTGAGGACGTACAGTGTCTTGCACGTTCTGGCCGAAGTTCTGGCCTCCGGGATTGTTGTTTGCAGTTCCCTGAGACCCATTTGGCTGATAATGGGTTGTCATTGGGATCAATTTGTGTTGTTGGACTTGCCCTCAATTATTCTTGCCTGAGGATCCTTTTCGCTTGGCATGCTATCTCAAGAGAACGAGGAGAGTAGGACTGAAGAAGGAGTTTGTGACTCGGAAATTGGGGAAGAATCTCCTTGAGATAGGGTATCGGATGTTTTGCCATGATGATGATGACGAAAGTCTGTTAGTTTGGGCCTAGGCCTTTCAGAAACCAGTATACCTTGTGCGTCTCAGGCACAGGACATCCTATCGCACACAAGACTCACATATTCTCTTAAAGGCACGCGCACCTGACGGAACGGAATGAAATCTAATGACCGGAAAACTGCTTCCCACCGCATTAAGTGCATGCAAGATCCAATTGGCTTGGCCACTCCATAAGAAAATATCTTTGAATAGCTTCCAACAACCAAGGGGAATCCAAAACAGCGAAAGGAAGTCAATTTGAAGGCTATGGAGACAGGATCTCAGTAGTTAGATCTGACCTGCAAATGAGAACAAATGGACCCAGGCTAACCTTTGCCTAGTACACTTCAACACCAGCTCCCAAAGAGCTTTAGAGCACCGCCCAGTGAATAATGGCAGCCCAAAATGACGTGGCAGGGATGGATTGTGAGAGATGGAAACAGGAGTCAAGTCCCGAAGCAGCTCCCTAATCAATAAGCCTACCAAGGGAGTCCGCCATCAAGATTCATCGGTATGGAGAAAGAGGATCCCCTTGTCTAGTCTCTCTAGTCCCCTGAAAGTAACCTTAGGGGGGGCAAGTAGATAAGATTGAGTATGAAATCGTGGATACACAAGCCCTGATCCACTCACACTATCTAGAGGTGAAACCAAACTGCTGCAGCATCCTCAATATATCAGAAGATATCAAATTGGATATCTATTCCTTTTCTGCTCCCCTTATACTTTCTCGAATTCTTCCGGAGAAGCCTTTTCTTGGTTTAATCTCCTCTTCAGCTTCTCCCTTTCTGGATCTAGGTAGAAAACGGGCTTATTTTCTTCTTTTAAACGACGACGACCAAGTCTTTGAATGAGCTTTATTTTGAAAACGCCCTTCTCTTAGATCAAGACTTTCAGCTGAGATATCAACCGAGAATTCTTCCTTCTGTGCTTCCCAATGCTTGAAAAAAGATTTTCCGAAGTTCAAGTCTTGCTTGAATTCTTTAATATGACTTCGGTTAAGGCCTACAATGATCACTCCGGTGGCTTGCAGACCTCCAATGATGACGAACTCAATTCTTAGAGCAAAAAAATTTCAGCAAAGCACGGTCCTATTTCTTAGGCAGGATCTGTCTCGGAAACTATTCCCGATCTCCTGTAGTAGGAAACAGAGAACTCATTACTAAAGATTTGTTTTAGTTAACGGGCGGGTAAGGGCAGCAATGAAGGAAGACTTTCTTGGAGACGAAACTGATTCTATGGATTGAGTCTGGCAGTGATGTTAGTTAAGTCCACTACCTGGGGCTTGTCTTGCTTGAGAACCCGTTTGGAACAATCTGGATTTTCCCCTGTGAGTCACTCGAATTCTTCTATTTTTCATTCTTTCATGAATAGAAAGATCTCCGCTTCGTCTTTCTTCCAAGAAGAGATCCCAACCCATTGATATTGGTCATGCATGGGCTTTAACTCAATCTTTCACTATGATCTGAAAGGAATAGCAAAGATATTAGCCAAGCGAGATAGATCATTAGGGAGAAAAAAACCTTGCCTTACTTCTTCCTTCCTCTGTTAATTCAATATCTGTCTCGCCTGCGAATCCTTATCCTAATCTGAGATTGCCTGCTATTCCTAACAGAGGCGATGAATATCGTGACTATTGGGATAACATATTCATATGCCTCTATCAATGTATTCCATCCATTACACCCGGCAAAGTCCTTACTACATGCAGCAGTAGGCGGGCATTAAAACACGAGTTTCAGCGGTCTCTGCTAGAACCCTATTTGAGAGAGTTTCAAAGGCCTTCAGGAGCGTAGCCTTTGAATCAATAATTCCTCGCACGCTTGGTTGCAAAGGGCTATAGTCAGAGAGAGGGTGTGGACTTCAATGAAGTATTCTCTCCTGTTGTGAAAGACAGCTCTATTCGCGTCTTGCTTGCCATGGTTGCACTCTTTCGATCGGCGATTGTGAAAAAGAGACGATTTGAATATTGATAAGAGATATCCTTCCTATAATTCTTCTATGGCTATTTCCGATCGGATCTTGCCAAGAATACGCTGTTGTTTCAATGTCATTATCTTCCCTTCCTCCAAGACAAAGGAGTAGCGGGGAAACTGACTAACTAGAGTCTATAGCTCCTCTAGGGCCCAATAGACTGAATTAGTCCTTCTACCCTGCCAAGGCGCGAAGCGCTAGTTGAGCTAGGAGTTTCAAGCGCTAAGTCCTTTCCTTCGGGAAGTCATTCCAGGCAAGAAAGCCAATCAGGGAGGAAAGCAAGTCAGTCAAACGGTAGCAAGCCAGTTCCCTCCCATCGGTCCTAGTCAGCCTCTTTCCTGTCTCTTGTGCAAGGCTAGCTGTCCATAGCGCTTACATGCTCGGGCTCCTTCTGTGATAGAATGGTTTCATGCTCTTCCCCTCGCTCTGCCTTATCCAATCGGGGATTTTTTAGAACTAATATCTGTCTTTTGATGCGGGAAAATGCACCTTTTGAAATGCTTTTCGTAAGGCAAGGAAGTCAGTGCAGGTAGGCGAGGGCAGTTCCGGTCTACGATTTATGGGTGTATATACTCTTTCCTTTTGTCGTTGTAGCAATCTTTCTTAGTGCACCCTTAGGCGAGTAAAGAGAGAATGCTTGGTAGCAGGACAGTAGGAGTTCAGTAGGCGGGCCAGTAGCACGCATGCCAAGGATAGCTGTCCAAGGGTTGAAAGCCAGTAGTAAACCAGTCAGCTAGCTGAAGTTAGAAAGTTCAGAAGTAGCTGCTCTCCTAGCTGCACATTCATCGTATATAATAGTATGCCACACTGTCCTTTCCTGTTGATGGTGAGTGAAAAAGATGATTCCTATAATAAGCATCTCATGCCATGGTTGTTGTGAAAGAAGAAACTCTTGGAGGAAATGCCTTCTTAGCAATTGAATCAACTCCTGGTGATGAAGAAGAAGAAGGAGCTGTGAGGAAGGGAATGATTGCACCAGTCCCACACCCACGGACAGAAGGAATAGAATACGCTCTTTGAAGGACGTTAATCAATAGGAGAAGATAGCCACGCGCAGAAGTAGCTGCGCTATTTCATTCTCTCCCACTCTTCTAGCTCTGATCGTAAACGCTCTTCTTCCAATAGGAGTGATTCTTTGCCTTGACGCTGTGAGAGCTTCCGGTCCTTGAGTATGAGACTCCTATCCGCTCTTGGGTTCATAACCGGTCCTATTGAATCAGTTGCACATGAATACGGTCTTCTCGGCTTTCCCTTTCCCGGGATTTCTCCTTGGCTTTGACTCTTTCGATCTCTGGTCTGCCTGTCTGTAACCAATGCCTGGATGACTGTCTTGGCTTTCTGTCTCGACTCTCTTCCTTCCTGCTGTCTTGGTGAAGACTGTGGTAGTGGTATCGGTTCTTTGCTTGGTTGATTGAATATATCTTTCCTTGCCTCCCGAGAGTAGCCTTAGTCTTAATCCGCCTTTAGGGAGTGAAGTGAACCGGGGGTGATATAATAAGTTGTGAAAGAATCGGTTTAGAACGTATCCGCTGTTTTAGCCATATCCGTTGCTAGAGTAACCGCTCGTCCTTTCTTCCTAGATGCTTTGAATATCCCCGTCGATTGCCTTTATTAATTACCGGATTACTAGAAAGTTCTTCAAAAGGAATTTCTCGACCAATGTGGGAATACCCGGAAAAATGAAATAAGTCAATTGCCACTGGTCAAAGAAGAGACAAGAGGAGAATCAAGACAAGGGGGGATGGCTAATTCCGGGAATAGGAAATCTCCCAAACCCTTGACTATTCGACCTGCTCCTCGAAGCAAGGAAGGGAATGAAGATGGCATAGAATGCCCTGTTAGCAAGAAGGAAAGGAGTTGGCTTACCGCATCTACCTTCTCATCGGCGGGATAAGGGCTGGGGCGTTAACTAAGTACTAAAGCTGCTGGAGCGGCTGCCTTCGTTGATTCCCCACGAAGGAATCGGAATATCGCTACTTCCCCTTACTGTCCTAAGCGGGGGAGAAGGCTCGAGAGACCTTGTGTGAAGGAAAGGCTGTCAAAGTCGTTGACCGGTCTTCGAGAAGAAACTGCTAAGGAAGAGAATACAGAGGAATTCGATCTTTTGGTGGGTATCGTATATAAGAAAGAGAACGGCTGCTTTTAGGACTCCGGTGGTCACTTTCGAAAGAGAGTCTCGAGGTGGCGGTGTACACGTAGCTCCATAGCGGAGCTAGTCACTGGCTACAGGTTTCTTTCCTACCGGACCGGAGGCGGCCGAGAATGTTATGTCAAAAGGACCAACGACGATGAAGGAGAAGAAGGAGTAGGAGTAGGAGCTAATTCGGACGGAATCGAATGATTACGAGATATAAAATGAGACAAAGCCAAGAGGAGAGAGCACTTAGACAATTCACTTTGAGTACAGGGAAGTCCGCTGGTAGGAATTCCTCAGGGCGTATTACGGTTTTTCACCGAGGGGGTGGATCGAAGCGATTGCAGCGAAGAATTGATCTGAAACGAAGCACTTCGTCTATGGGCATTGTAGAAAGGATAGAATATGACCCTAATCGTTCTTCTCGGATCGCTCCAGTACGATGGATTGAGGGTGTGCAGCTACAGCTACGCCGCCAGAGGAAATGCAACACGATAGAGGAGTTCGCTCCGCCGCGTAAGATCCTCGAACCTACCACGACCACCATCCGCGGCCTATTTTCGTTCTCTTCCCTGCCCGGGAAGGTGGATCAAAGAAAGGTAGCTTGCTTCTCTCCTGGACTGATGGCGGCTTATGTAGTGGTCGGCCTTCCTACCAGAATGCCTCCTTGGTTGAAGAGCCCCTTTACTAGTAAGTGCGCAGGAAGCAAAAAAACTTGCGCGAATGACGTTTTCTTCTCTGCCTTCTCCTCTCCAAAGGCCTTTGGAGAGACAGCATCCCTTTCCTTCGATAGCTCTTTTGGTTTCCCAAGGATAGCGGTAGCTGGGGCAAAGCCCGCTTTCCTCGCTCCGCGAATGAGAGAGAAACTCAGAGGAAAAAACACGTTCTCTCTTTGCGAGGTCCGAAAGTGGAGAACGCATAGCATTCTCTGGGCACATAGGATCAAACGTAAAGCAGCGCTTTCTTGGCAGAGTTTTAGGCGGCAAGAGACTTTAGGGCTTGTTGGAGCTGCTGAGCATAACGAATCGAAGCCAAAGACGGATCAAGGTAGCTTGCCTGCCAAGCCGATAGGCGAAGGGCCGAAGGATGGAGCGTGCAAAGTAGATCGTGCACCTGTCGTGTGACCCGTTGGTCCTAAGCAATGTCTTGCGCGAAGCGACCCACCTAGAAACAGCTCTCCTTTCTTTTAGGGGGCACTAAAATGGAACTTCGATCGGATGCGGGTATCCAATCCCGCCGCTGAGATGCCCAGCGGATTCCTGGGCCTTGACGAATGGCCGGCCACCTTTTTTTTACGTTAGAAGAGCAAAAGGCCCGGGGCATAGCAGGATGAACCAATGTGAATGAGTGTAAGCTTCGTTGCCCGAACACGATTGGTGCTGACCACACTAGGTGCTACCGTGGTAGCAAGAGAGGCCAGGCGGTGACAATTGAGAGGTTGTCACTGAGCATTTCTAGTCACACGGGAAGAGAGGTCAAATGGCAAGGCAAGGCCATACGCCCGTTTGGCTCCTCGCGGAGTATAGCTCACATCCAAACATCTGATTGGGGAACGGGGCAACGCCCATGAAGCTCCGGCGGAAAGGGAAGGCCTGCCAGGCCGTATGCCCATGGGTGCGGGATTCTTCGAAAAAGCGCGGGCTGACTCGGAGACCTGGGACCTTGACTTAGCAACGAATGAAAGGGAGCTCTTCGAGCTTTCTCCGCCAGCGGCTTATGTAGTGGTCGGCCTTATAAAGCTCGCTAAGCGAAGCTTACCTCCCCCTTCCCTTATTAAATGAAGTGGAAAGTCTTCACTTAGTAGTCGGCATTCTATAAGCGACTTGTCGAGTCTACGAAGCTTTGCTTCTTGTAGTAGGCCCTCCCTTCATTTGCTTGCCTCCTTCCAGCTCAGAATGCCTAATGCCTATTATCTTATCTAGTTCTAGAAGCTAACCGCCAGAAGCTCACCCTTCGGGTGTCGCTTCCAGCGCAGGAGGCCAAGCATTCTGCCAGACGTCCTGGCCTGGGAGCCCCGTTCGCCTTTGGTACTTCAGTAGATCTTCAAAAAAAAGCGCTACTTCAATGCAGCCTTAACTACTACTACATTACGCAAGCTCCACCAATACCTATACCCACCTATAGAGTACAAAAAAGTACCAGTGACGGTGACTTTCTAGGTTTATGGATTCAGTCAGCTAAACTCCATCAAACTCCTCAATAAATATCAACAAACAAGATGTCGTGACCGGTTAGGCTTGGTTGACTTTGTAATGAATGGAAACTCAAATAGGCGGCGTTTATTCAAACAAAGGGAACCGAAGGTTTCCTTGGTACTTTAGTAGTACGACAGTTGTTGTACTATTAAGTAGCTGTACAACAGAATGCCGTTCTTTAGTATTGAGTAGTACTTAAGTAGCTAAGTTTCCAAAGGTGAACAGCCCTCTGTCCTTTATAGTCGTAAAGGGCTTCTCAGAAAAGGAAGGAGGCATTCGAAAGGCCGACCACTATATCATAGGCCTTCTGGTGGGAAGGCCGACGACTACACGGACTCTATACCAAGTCATGAGCGATAGCGAAGCCAAGCCGCCGCCTATAGGCGAAAGGACGAAAGCCCGACGAAGGCCTATGCTTAAGTAAGAAAGTACGTTTAAGGTTACGAAGTAACTTAGCCGTCTACAAAGGGAAAGGCGTCGGTACGGAGTCACGTCAGCTGTGGATATAGACTAGGCTATAAGGAACGGAGTATTAAACTATGGACCGAGACTACACTAAGGAACAAGGAAGCTTGACTGAGCAAAGAAGTCAAGGAACGAAGCTGCTTCTCTAATAGCCCCGTTGAATAGGAGGGCGAAGGCTTTTTGAAAAAGTATTTTTTTTTCTTGTAAATGCATTTTTAAATTTCTATTTAGATAGAGAGAGGGGGCTTCAAGTTCTTAGGAAGAGCCGTACGAGGCAGCTCACGTACGGTTCGGGAGCCGAGCCCCAGCACAGGGGCTTAGGTCAACACTTATATAATAGCCAGTCATCAATTGGAAGCGGGCAAGATGGTGATGAATTGCAATTGGTCTAAACCTTCGACCAGCGACTTATTGCGACCCGCCCAGAATGCCCATACATACTAAGACATTATTCGCCACAGCGAAGAAAGGCCGAGTGGAAGGGGGAAGTCAGCTGGCTGCTTCTTGGCCGCGCCCCCTTGCTTATAGATACGAGAGACTTTTTCTCAATTTTCAAATAGGAAATAGCATACCATTAGCCTATATACGTATAGGAACATGGGTACATGATATTGAATGTCATCCAGGTCAAGGCGCAAAGCTGGCTCAAGCCGCAGGAACTTTTGCTAAAATAATGAAGGAACCAGCACCCCCTACACTCTCTCTTAGGCTTGGGCGGCTACCTTCGGGTGTTGAAAAACTCATGGATTCCCGATGCCGAGCTACTATTGGTATAGTTTCCAATCCCAACCATGGTGCACGTAAGCTTCGAAAAGCTGGACAAAGCCGGTGGTTAGGCAGACGCCCCATTGTTCGTGGTGTTGCAATGAATCCAGTGGATCATCCTCATGGAGGAGGTGAGGGGCGCACGAAAGGAGGTAGACCTTCGGTGTCACCTTGAGGGAAGCCCACCAAAGCTGGATTTCGGGCAGGGGTGGGGAAAGGAAGAAATGAGTTCATGCCACGACGATCTATATGGAAGGGCAGTTTTGTTGATGCATTCCTGTTGAGAATGAAGAAGAAGAGAGATCTTCTTTTGAACAGGAAAATTTGGTCACGTAGATCTTCTATTTTGCCGGAATTCGTTGATTGCTCCGTACGAATTTACAATGGAAAAACTCCTGTTCGTTGTAAGATCACTGAAGAAAAGGTTGGTCATAAATTTGGAGAGTTTGCTTCTACACGGAAACGAAGACTTTCGAGAACAAATATTGGACCGGGAAGAAAAAGGGGGAAAAAGTAAAGTCTAAGCGCATATGGCACGAAAAGGAAATCCGATTTCGGTAAGACTTGATCTGAATCGTAGTTCAGATTCAAGTCGGTTCAGTGAGGGCGACCGCGAAAGTCACCGAATGGGTCAGTCTTTTCCTTCAGTTTGTCCTATATAAAAAAAAAGCGTGGGAGGACGTTGCAGATGTCCGGGACGGACACGACTTCTTCTAACGCTAGAAGACCACTGGAAGACACCCGGGACCAGAGCATGTCGTGAAAGAAGCACACTGGGCGGGCGTGTTTCGACCGTGTCTCCGGGGCACAGTTGAATGTAGATATCATGAACGCGAGGTGCAGGATACCAGGCCGAGAAACCCGGGCAACCACTCCCCTATGTGCCGATCGCTAGCGCATCCAGGGCCCCGGCGCCCAGCTCAGCTGGAGAGGCCTAGCCTGATCTGAGAAGTGCTAATTCGGTTCGGATAGACTTCATTCAAGAACGCCGCCGCCCCTGGAATCAATAAGAAAACAAGTGCTAATCAGATCAGTGAATAAACCGAAGAGAAAGAAGAGACCTTTCTCGCTCGGCGCCTAAAGCGCACTATGCTCCGCTTCAACAAATGAGAGTTTTCGGTGGAACCGGTGAACCACGCGAGCTGGTTAGATGCGCGGGACAGAGGGCTCGTAGTACCTGCTAGCGCAGCTATGCAGTGGAAGGGAAGGAGCCTAAATCGAACCCCTTCTTTATTTTTTTTTTCTTTGAAAAAAAAAAGCAGTACAAAGAAAGAGATTAGACTCTCGGATGAGACTAAGCAGCCACCGACCGTTCTGACGCGCCCCTGACCCATTTTGATTAAGACCGAAAACCTATCTAAAATGGAGCCTAGTTTAAGCTGTCAAACAAATGATAGAATGGAAAATTCAGAATAAATAACCACTAGTAGGGAAGGGATATGGATGGAGTCTCGCTCAGTAAAGAGAGTTGTAGATTCGTAGAAAAGGGGAAGAGCCTTGACTTGATATTCTATTAGTAAAGCGCTAACGCTGCCATTTTTCTAAAGCAACAAGCGAGAAACTTGACTTTTTGAGAAAGAAGGTGGGTGCGCCGCTTTATTAGTAAGTAAGCTTGTTTTATATCATATCAATAAAGGCGAAAGGTTTTCTAATTTGAGAATAATAGTTGTAAGGCAACAAAGCAACGGATTAAGCAACTTGCGCGAAAGCCGTTGCGCGTTAGCGCATCCGCTCGTTAGCGCTTTCTTTTTCAATAAGGACGTTTAGGCTTTACTAATAACATAGAAAGAGCTTTTTAATCAGGGTGCGCAGGTTTGGAACCCTATACAAGGGGCGTTTCCTTTCAAATGACAACAGCCCCTTCCTGCTGCGAGGGCGTTGCACGAAACCAAACCGCCCGATCAAGTACCAGTTGCTTCGCCGGTAGGCCCACTTAGGTTAGGCTTGCAGACCTCAGTTCTTACCAACCTCCGGTGTGTAATCGACATGTTGCTAGCTTCAACTCGGTTGAATAAGAATCATCGATTCCCTCTGCTGTCCATTTCTTATTCATTCAGGGCGCTCGGCCGGTGCTCTTTTCTCAAACCAGAACAACTCTGAACGTTAGGGAAGATAAGGGAAGACCACCTGAGCGAACCGACCGAAGGGACTTGACTTATTCGAACCGAACGATAGCGGCTTAAAGCTAAGCCTATCACGAGCAGCGTCGCTGCTTGATCGGCGGGGAGGAGCATCTCAAAGTATGGGGCAAAGGATCAAGCGCTTTGACTTTGTCCCCCGGGATTCACCACAGGTTGGGTTTGAGAGCCGTGTGATGGGTGACTATCCAGCACGGTTCGGAGAGCACTTTGAGTCTGCGTTGGTGAATGGAAGCCCCCACTATCAAGCAAGAAAGAAGCGGCTCTTCCCACGGCGGAGTCACCATTGACTCTATTTATTATTATGGGAAATTAGTGTATCAAGATGTCAATCTGAGATCTTATTTCGGTTCGATACGTCCACCTACGAGACTCACCTTTGGCTTTCGTCTCGGTAGGTGTATTATTCTACATTTTCCAAAAAGAACATTCATTCATTTCTTTCTTCCCCGTCGACCACGACGACTGAAACGACGCGAAAAATCCAGACCCGGAAAGGAGAAGGGCCGGTGGTGGACATTTGGGAAAGTCGGGCCGATCGGGTGTCTTCATTCAAGCGACGATACAGAAGAAGAACGAAACGAAGTGAGAGGCCGGGGGGCAGGGAAAAGAGTCGAGTCGATCAGGCTCGACGACCGGGAGAAGCAAAACGAAATTAGGATTTGGCCGAAAAAGAAGCAACGCTATGGATACCATGACCGATCACCATCGATAAAGAAGAATCTTTCTAAATCACTTCGGGTCAGCAGGGCCGTCAAGCATCCGAAATACGCCGGGGTTGTAAATGACATAGCGTTCCTGATAGAAAATGACGACTCCTTCAGAAAAACGAAGTTATTCAAGTGCTTTTTGCCAAAGAAGTCCCGCTCCGACGGCCCGACGAGTCATCTACTTAAAAGGACCCTCCCTGCAGTGCGCCCCTCCTTGAATTATTTGGTCATGCAATACTTATTGAATACAAAGAACCAAATGAATTTCGACCCCATCGGAGTTCTCAATCATTTCGTGGCACCGGGCGTGGCTACGATGGGGGGAGCGAATGCACAGGGAAGAAGCTTAGATAAGAGAATACGTTCTCGCATCGCTTTTTTTGTAGAAAGCTTGACCAGTGAGAAAAAGTGTTTGGCCGAAGCCAAAAAGAGGTTGACCCACTTCATTCGCTTGGCGAATGATCTTCGCTTCGCGGGAACAACAAAAACCACCATCTCGCTCTTTCCTTTCTTCGGTGCTACCTTTTTCTTTCTAAGGGATGGGGTTGGGATGTATAAGAACCTTTTTTTTGAGGATGCCCGGGAACAACTCCTAGGTCAATTAAGGAAAAAATGTTGGAAGCTCATGGGTAAGGATAAGGTAATGGAATTGATAGAGAAATTCATAGACCTAGGTGGGATAGGAGAATTGATAAAGGGAATAGAGATGATGATAGAGATCATACTGAGAAACAGAAGAATTCCGTACGGGTACAACTCTTATTTGAACGAAGTGAAAAAAATTCGATCTTTGTTGTCTAATAGAACAAACACTAATACCTTAATTGAGTCGGTCAAGATCAAATCTGTTTATCAAAGTGCTTCTCTGATTGCTCAAGACATCTCTTTTCAACTGAGAAACAAAACATCATTTCGTTCCATTTTTAGTCAAATAGTAAAGGGTATTCCATTAGTAATGAAAAAAGGGGTGGAAGGGATCCGTATATGTTGTTCAGGTCGATTAGAAGGCGCAGAAATAGCTAGAACTGAATGCGGAAAGTATGGAAAAACATCTCGTAATGTATTTAACCAGAAAATCGATTATGCTTCTGCGGAAGTATCTACTCGTTACGGAATCTTAGGTGTCAAAGTGTGGATTTCATATAGTTAAAAAAAAAAGGGACGTGCTATATCCGAAACGTACGAAATATAGTAAATATCGTAAAGGCAGATGTAGTCGGGGTTGCAAACCGGATGGTACACGACTGGGTTTTGGAAGATATGGCACTAAAAGTTGTAGAGCTGGTCGTCTTTCATATCGAGCCATTGAAGCAGCGCGTCGGGCTACAATCGGACAATTCCATCGTGCTATGAGCGGACAATTCCGAAGAAATGGTAAGATATGGGTAAGAGTTTTCGCGGATCTCCCTATTACCGGGAAACCTACAGAAGTAAGAATGGGAAGAGGAAAAGGAAATCCAACGGGTTGGATTGCTCGTGTGTCTACGGGACAAATCCTATTTGAAATGGATGGTGTGAGTTTGTCAAATGCTCGACAAGCCGCTACATTAGCGGCGCATAAACTATGTTTGTCAACCAAGTTTGTTCAGTGGTCGTAACGTAATGGGTTAGTGGGGAAAAAGCGGGCCGGGATTCAAAAGAATTAGGCGAAGTGTTTGTTCCTGAACGACGGAAGTGGAAAGACACTAAGGGAGAGGGATATACTCCTTTATTTTTGTAATCGCCGAAATTGTACGACGAACCTTTTTGTTCCAGGCGTACTACCCAGATACGTTAATGTTTTTTTAGCCGGCCCGGTTTTTAATAGAAAGTGATAATAGTTATAATAAATAAGAAAGAGAAAAGCTAAGATTCAGGAAAGGAGGCTTTATGGGAGAAAGAAAAGGAAGTATGTATCTGGGGGGGGAAGGAATTGGCAGAATTTTGTTAGGTCCCAATGAAGGGGGGACCAGGTCATGCGACGGATGCAAGCTAGACTTTGAACAAGATTTCATAGAAGAAGGAAAAATCAACGTGGCGGATGAACAGGAAGCTCCCAAGAACCCCAACGATAAAATGGGAGTTTTTAATAACTCGCTCCCTAGTCACGCTCTGGTCTCCATCCCCTTCGATTATTAGTAGGGGCTCGTGCCTTCGTTCCGTCGGTATAGGTATACCGTCAAATACCTGCCTCGAAGTGTCCGATTTCCAACATCCCCCTACCATCACTACAATTAAAGCTATTAATACTTTCTGGCTTTGTGAGGAAGATCCCTCCCACTGGATCATCATGACCCCTACGTTCCGGCTTTTCCAAAGGCGATCCTAAGGGAAGAAGAATTAACAAAAAAAAGGCGGGGGGGATAAGGCTGCAGAAGAACCTAGAGAGGAAGCTCCACCGAAAGAAGAAGAGGAAATGCCGCTCAAAGGAGAAATGCTGCCGGAAGAAGAGGAAAATGAAGAAAAAGAGAGAAAAAGAAAAGAAGAAGATTGAATGGATTATCCCGAACCTGCCTCCGCCGCCGTCGCACGAACCATTTATGATGGCCGCGTCTGGGTGGATTGTGGTGCTACCATTCCTTTAGGATACCTTTCGGCTTCAGTAAAAACTCTTCCCCCTTAGTTTCTATAGATATTTTTTTTTTTACGGTAACTCAACTTTGAGTATGGAATTCACTTTGTTGGTTGAGTGGAGTTACGGTAGTTCAATCTATAAAGAAAGGAAGGACAATCGATCGCACTTGGCGCAGAACCACCTAACGGTGGCTCTTTACTCCCTCAAGACTTGCTTCTTATTTTTTTTTCTTTCACCCTTCATCCCCTTTTATATCAATAGGGAGCTACGAGCAAGGCAGCTCCGCTCCGGAAAGAAAAGAAGCCCGCAGGTCCTTTTCCGCTTGATCGCTAACTCATGAGCAAAGCCGCCCCTCATGCAGCATATGAGCGGATCTTCACTAAAAGCCGGTTCTATTGGCGGATGGATAACGCCCCTCACTCTGCCATGAGAACAAAGAAAGCCGCACTACCTCCTTGCAGCTTTGCTGCCGCCCTTCGGTGGTATAGTAGGATGGATAGCAAAGCCGCCTTCGGCCCTTCGCTTAGTAAGCCCCTCTTCGAGCCTCTACTGAATTCCGCTCGCCCCGGTCCTTAGTAGCGTTGACAAAGTCAACCGAGCCTAACCAAAGACATCCAAAGGTTGACAAAGGAAACTCCTTGCTTGTGTCGTTGACAAAGGAGAACAGCCCCCCTGTTGTTGATAGAGAGCTTACCGCCCCGCCCTTTAGAGTCCTGTTGTCATGGAAAAAGAGTGTGTTTTCTGTCAAAGAAGCATGCTTAACACAGCCTATAGCGTAAATTCGAGCCGCGTCTAAACTAAATTAAGGGTAAGGGCCCGTACTCTCTCTTCTGTAGATACGCTATCCCTTCCGGCTATGGTATGGGGGAAGGGAAGTGAGATCTACCGATTGATTTGATATTAGATGAGCGGCCGTACTATGATCGTTCGGGAGACATGGCCCCATGCGCTACACAC